TGTTGTATACGTCTCAAAAGAAGCAAAAGCATTTTTATTTGTAAAACGAATAATAAAAGAACTTTTAAAAGCAAAGAAAATTCCATTATTTATACCGAGAGAAATATATGAATCAAGTGAAACTCAAACAGAAAAGGATTCTATAATCAGCAATCAGATAATTCATGACTCGCTTAGTCAAATTCGATCTACAGATTGGACAAATTATTCACTGGCAGAAGAAAAAATGAAAAATATGATTGATAGAACAAGCACAATCAGAAATCAAATAGAAATAATGGAAAAAGATAAAAAAAAAGTAACGCCAGGAATCAAAACAAGTCCTAACAAAAAAAATAAAAATAATAATGGAGAATCACCCCAAAATATTTGTCAAATATTAAAAATAAAAAATATTCAATTAATAGTTAAATTACATTATTTTTTAAAAATTTTCATTGAAAAAATATACATAGATATCTTTCTATCTATCATTAATATGCCCAAAATTGCTCTACAACTTTTTATCGAATCAACAAAAAAAATTCTTGATAAATACATTTACAATAATGAAAGAAATAAAGAAAGAATTAATAAAACAAAACAAAATAAAATTTACTTTATTTCGACTATAAAAAAGGCTCTTTATAATCTTAGAAATAGTAAGCGGAAGTCACATATTTTTTTTGATTTCTCTTACTTGTCACAAGCATATGTATTTTTTAAATTATCACAAACCCAAGTTATTAACTTGTATAAGTTAAGATCTATTCTTCAATATAATGGACCGTCTTTTTTTCTTAAGACTGAAATAAAGGATTTTTTTGGAAGACAAAGAATATTTCATTCCGAATTAAGACATAAGAAACTTCCAAATTATGGAATGAATCAATGGAAAAACTGGTTAAGAGGTCATTATCAATACGATTTATCTCAGATTACATGGTCTAGATTAGACCCACAAAAATGGCGAAATGGGATCAATCAATGCCATACGTCTCAAAATAAAGATTTAAACAAATGGTATTCCTATGAAAAAGACCAATTACTTGATTACAAAAAAAAACAAAATTCGAGAGTATATTCATTACCAAATAAAGAGGATAATTTAAAAAAAAACTATAGATATGATCTTTTATCATATAAATATATTCATTCTGAAACTAAGAAGAACTCCTATATTTATAGATCATCATTAGAAGCAAATAAGAACCAAGAAAATTCCACCAGAGATAAAGAAAAATTTTTTAACATACTTAAGAATATTCCTATCAAAAATTATCTAGGAAAAAGTGATATTATATATATGGAAAAAAATCCAGATAGAAAATATTTGGATTGGAGTATTCTCAATTTTTTTCTAAGAAAAAAGGTGGAGGCCTGGATCAAGACCGATCCTAACCATAATACAAATATTAAGGTTGGACCTAATAAGTACCAAATAATTGATAAAATTTATAATAAAGGTGTTTTTTATCTTCCGATTGATTCAAATTCCAATCACAAAAAGGACTTTTTTGATTGGATGGGAATAAATGAAAAAATCTTTGATTGGATGGGAATGAATGAAAAATTTTTAAATTGCCCCATATCGAAATCGAATCTGAAAGTTTTTTCCTTCCCAGAGTTTGGGATACTTTATCATAAATATAAAGAAAAACCTTGGTTTATCCCAAGCAAATTACTTCTTTTTAATTTGAATATAAATCAAAATTTTAGTGAAAATAAAAACATCATTAGTTTTAGCCCATCAAATGAAAAACAATATTTTGAATTAAAGAATCAAAACAATATTGAAGAATTTTTTTCAGAATTGGCCATGGAGAAAGAAAGACTAAAGCTCTTCTTTACAGATAACTACTCTTTTGTTTTTCAATTAAGATGGGATGATGCTTTGAATCAAAAAATCATGAAGAATATCCGGGTATATTGTCTCCTGATTAGGATGATAAATCCAAGAAAAATTACTATATCCTATATTCAAAGGAAAGAAATGAATCTGGATATAATGCTAATTCACAATAAAAAGCATTTAATTTTTACAGAATTGATGAAAAAGGGAGTATTAATTCTCGAACCTGCCCGTCTATCTGTAAAAAATGACGGACAGTTTTTTATGTATCAAATCATAGGTATTTCATTGGTTCATAAGAGTAAGTACCAAAGTAATCAAAGATACCGAGAACAAAAAAATGTTGCTAAGAATAATTTTGATGAATCCATTCCAAGACATAAAAGAAAAACTCTAAATAGAGACAAAAATAATTATGATTTGCTTGTTCCTGAAAATATTTTATCGTCTAGACGTCGTAGAGAGTTGAGAATTCTAATTGCTTTCAATTGCAATTTAAAGAATAGGAATGGTGTGCATAGAAATCCAGTATTTTGTAAGGAGAACAAGATAAAAAACTGGAGTCAATTTTTGGATGAAAGTAAACATTTTGACAGAAATAAAAATGAATTAATTAAATTAAAGTTCTTCTTTTGGCCTAATTATCGATTAGAAGATTTAGCTTGTATG